GCTAGCGTAGCTTAATTAAAGCATGACACTGAAGATGTTAAGATGAGCCCTAGAAAGCTCCGCGGGCACAAAGGTTTGGTCCTGACTTTACCATCAACTTTAGCTAAACTTACACATGCAAGTATCCGCACCCCTGTGAGAATGCCCTACAGTTCCCTGCCTGGGAACAAGGAGCCGGTATCAGGCACATTAAATTTAAAGCCCATGACACCTTGCTTAGCCACACCCTCAAGGGAACTCAGCAGTGATAGACATTAAGCCATAAGTGAAAACTTGACTTAGTCAAAGCTAAGAGGGTCGGTAAAACTCGTGCCAGCCACCGCGGTTATACGAGAGACCCAAGTTGTTAGATACCGGCGTAAAGAGTGGTTAAGATAAATTTAATACTAAAGTCGAATACCTTCAGAGCTGTTATACGCACCCGAAGGCAAGAAGTTCAATCACGAAAGTGGCTTTATACCATCTGAACCCACGAAAGCTATGACACAAACTGGGATTAGATACCCCACTATGCCTAGCCCTAAACATCGACAGTAAACTACACCTGCTGTCCGCCTGGGAACTACGAGCATCAGCTTGAAACCCAAAGGACTTGGCGGTGCTTTAGATCCACCTAGAGGAGCCTGTTCTAGAACCGATAACCCCCGTTCAACCTCACCCTTCCTTGTTTTTCCCGCCTATATACCACCGTCGTCAGCTTACCCTGTGAAGGCCTTATAGTAAGCAGAATTGGCACAGCCCAAAACGTCAGGTCGAGGTGTAGCGTATGGAGGGGGAAGAAATGGGCTACATTCCCTAATACAGTGAATACGGACGATGCACTGAAATGTGTATCCGAAGGAGGATTTAGCAGTAAGCAGGAAATAGAGTGTTCCGCTGAAATCGGCCCTGAAGCGCGCACACACCGCCCGTCACTCTCCCCGAGCTTACAAACTCAAATAACTAAGACCCTATAATTGCAAAGGGGAGGCAAGTCGTAACATGGTAAGTGTACCGGAAGGTGCGCTTGGAAAAATCAGAGTATAGCTAAGACAGAAAAGCATCTCCCTTACACTGAGAAGTCATCCGTGCAAATCGGATTACCCTGACGCCCAACAGCTAGCCCTACCCAACAAAAACAACAAATCCACATTAATACCCCCAAACACACTAACAATTAAACTAAACAAACCATTTTTCCCCCTGAGTATAGGCGATAGAAAAGGGACCATGGAGCAACAGAGAAAGTACCGCAAGGGAATGCTGAAAGAGAAATGAAATAATCCAGTAAAGCCCAAAAAAGCAGAGATTTTAGCTCGTACCTTTTGCATCATGATTTAGCCAGAAAATTCCAAGCAAAGAGCACTTTAGTTTGGCTCCCCGAAACTAAGTGAGCTACTCCAAGGCAGCCTATTAATAGGGCAAACCCGTCTCTGTGGCAAAAGAGTGGGAAGAACTTTGAGTAGAGGTGACAGACCTACCGAACCTAGTTATAGCTGGTTGCCTGAGAATTGGATAGAAGTTCAGCCTCCCGGCTTCTTTCTTCACCCTCCGTCTTAACCCCCTTTTGACACCTAAAGAAACCGAGAGAGTTAATCAAAGGGGGTACAGCCCCTTTGATACAAGACACAACTTTCCCAGGAGGGTAAAGATCATAATAAATTGAAAGGTAAAATGTTTTGGTGGGCCTAAAAGCAGCCATCCCTATAGAAAGCGTTAAAGCTCAGACATACCTCTACCCCTCCCCATCCTGATAATTTAATCTTAGCCCCCTAGTCATACCAGGCCATCCTATGCCAACATAGGAGTGACCATGCTAATATGAGTAATAAGAGAGTGTCATCTCTCTCCTTGCACACGTGTAAATCGGAACGGACCCCCCACCGAACCTTAACGGCCCCAAACAAAGAGGGTACTGAACAACAGACCAAACAACCAGAAAAACATCCAATGAAATACCGTTAACCCCACACTGGTGTGCCCGTAAGGAAAGACTAAAAGAAAGAGAAGGAACTCGGCAAACACATGAAGCCTCGCCTGTTTACCAAAAACATCGCCTCTTGCAAAACTAATGAATAAGAGGTCCCGCCTGCCCTGTGACTATAAGTTTAACGGCCGCGGTATTTTGACCGTGCGAAGGTAGCGCAATCACTTGTCTTTTAAATGGAGACCTGTATGAATGGCATAACGAGGGCTTAGCTGTCTCCTCTTTCAAGTCAATGAAATTGATCTCCCCGTGCAGAAGCGGGGATACGCACATAAGACGAGAAGACCCTATGGAGCTTTAGACACCAAAGCAGATCATGTTAAACACCCCTAAATAAAGGACCAAACCAGATGAAACCTGCCCTAATGTCTTTGGTTGGGGCGACCGCGGGGAAACACAAAACCCCCACGTGGAATGGGAACACCCTCTCCTACAACTGAGAGCTTCCGCTCTAATGAACAGAATTTCTGACCAATAAGATCCGGCAACGCCGATCAACGGACCGAGTTACCCTAGGGATAACAGCGCAATCCCCTTTTAGAGCCCATATCGACAAGGGGGTTTACGACCTCGATGTTGGATCAGGACATCCTAATGGTGCAGCCGCTATTAAGGGTTCGTTTGTTCAACGATTAAAGTCCTACGTGATCTGAGTTCAGACCGGAGTAATCCAGGTCAGTTTCTATCTATGATATGATCTTTTCTAGTACGAAAGGACCGAAAAGAAGAGGCCCATGCTTAAGGTACGCCTCACCCCCACCTAATGAAGACAACTAAAATAGGCAAAAGGGCATGCCCCACTGCCTGAGAAAATGGCATGTTAAGGTGGCAGAGCCCGGCTAATGCAAAAGACCTAAGCCCTTTCCACAGAGGTTCAAGTCCTCTCCTTAACTATGATTTCAACACTCATCACCCACATTATTAACCCCCTAACCTTTATTGTGCCCGTCCTCCTAGCTGTCGCTTTCCTGACCTTAATTGAACGAAAAGTACTTGGCTATATACAACTACGGAAAGGGCCGAACATTGTAGGACCTTACGGCCTATTACAGCCCATTGCCGACGGAGTTAAGCTATTTATTAAAGAACCTGTTCGACCCTCAACTTCCTCCCCGATCCTATTTCTTCTAACCCCTATGTTAGCCCTCACACTCGCCCTCACCCTATGAGCACCCATGCCCCTACCATACCCCGTCATTGATCTAAACTTAGGCATTCTATTTATTTTAGCCCTGTCAAGTCTAGCAGTATACTCTATTTTAGGATCAGGCTGAGCATCCAACTCAAAATATGCCCTTATCGGTGCCCTACGTGCCGTAGCCCAAACCATCTCATATGAAGTTAGCCTAGGACTAATCCTTCTAAACGCCATTATCTTCACTGGTGGCTTTACACTACAAACCTTTAATGTTGCCCAAGAGAGCGTCTGACTAATTCTACCAGCCTGACCTTTAGCTGCAATGTGGTATATTTCAACTCTAGCAGAGACCAACCGTGCCCCCTTTGACCTCACCGAAGGAGAATCCGAGCTAGTATCAGGCTTCAATGTAGAATATGCAGGAGGCCCATTCGCCCTATTTTTCTTAGCAGAATATGCCAACATCCTTCTCATAAACACACTTTCCGCCACTTTATTCCTAGGTGCCTCACACATTCCAACAATTCCAGAACTAACCGCAGTTAACCTAATGACTAAAGCAGCCCTACTTTCAATTGTGTTCCTATGAGTTCGAGCCTCCTACCCCCGGTTCCGATATGATCAACTTATACACCTTATCTGAAAAAATTTCCTTCCCCTCACACTGGCCTTAGTCATCTGACACCTCGCACTCCCTATCGCATTTGCGGGACTGCCACCTCAGCTATAGCCCCAGGAGTTGTGCCTGAAGTAAAGGGCCACTTTGATAGAGTGAATTATGGGGGTTAAAGTCCCCCCGACTCCTTAGAAAGAAGGGGTTCGAACCCTACCTGGAGAGATCAAAACTCTCAGTGCTTCCACTACACCACTTCCTAGTAAAGTCAGCTAATTAAGCTTTTGGGCCCATACCCCAAACATGTTGGTTAAACTCCTTCCTTTACTAATGAACCCGTACATCTTAGCCACCCTGCTATTTGGACTAGGCCTAGGAACCACAATTACATTCGCAAGCTCACACTGACTGTTAGCATGAATAGGACTTGAAATAAACACCCTCGCTATTATCCCCCTTATAGCCCAACACCACCACCCCCGGGCAGTAGAAGCCACCACAAAATATTTCCTCACCCAAGCAACAGCAGCCGCTATGTTACTCTTTGCGAGCACCACTAATGCTTGACTCACAGGACAATGGGACATTCAACAAATATCCCACCCTCTTCCCATTACCATAATTACTATTGCTCTCGCCCTAAAAATTGGCCTTGCCCCCCTACACTCATGACTGCCCGAAGTCCTTCAAGGCCTGGATCTTACAACAGGACTCATCTTGTCCACTTGACAAAAACTTGCCCCCTTCGCCCTTCTCCTGCAAATTCAGCCAACTAACTCAACCATTCTAATTGTACTAGGCCTTGCATCAACCCTTGTTGGAGGATGAGGAGGACTAAACCAAACACAATTACGAAAAATTCTTGCCTACTCCTCAATCGCCCACCTCGGCTGAATAGTTTTAGTCCTTCAATTTTCCCCTTCCCTGACCTTCCTAACCCTCCTTACATACTTTGTCATAACATTCTCAACATTCCTTGTATTTAAACTAAACAAATCAACCACTATTAACGCACTCGCCACCTCCTGAACAAAAGCTCCCGTACTTACCTCCCTCACACCCCTCGTTCTTCTGTCCCTAGGTGGCCTCCCCCCACTAACTGGCTTCATACCAAAATGACTAATTCTACAAGAGTTGGCCAAACAAGACCTCGCCCCAACAGCCACATTAGCCGCACTCACCGCCCTCCTAAGTCTCTACTTTTACCTACGGCTCTCATACGCAATAACCCTAACCATGTCCCCCAATAATTTGACCGGTACCACCCCCTGACGACTTCCCTCGTCACAACTTACGCTGCCCGTTGCCGTTTCTACCATGGCCACAATCTCTCTTCTACCCCTAACCCCAGCCACAGTTGCACTACTAACCCTCTAAGAGACTTAGGCTAACATCTAGACCAAGGGCCTTCAAAGCCCTCAGCGGGAGTGAAAATCTCCCAGTCCCTGTAAGACTTGCGGGACATTACCCCACATCTCCTGCATGCAAAACAGACACTTTAATTAAGCTAAAGCCTTACTAGATAGGTAGGCCTCGATCCTACAAACTCTTAGTTAACAGCTAAGCGCTCAAACCAGCGAGCATCCATCTACCTTTCCCCCGCCTAAATAAAAGACTAAAGGCGGGGGAAAGCCCCGGTAGGCGACTAGCCTACTTCTTCAGATTTGCAATCTGATATGTAAAACACCTCAGGGCTTGGTAAGAAGAGGACTCAAACCTCTGTTTATGGGGCTACAATCCACCGCTTAAAAACTCAGCCATCTTACCTGTGGCAATCACACGTTGATTTTTCTCGACTAATCACAAAGATATCGGCACCCTCTATCTAGTATTTGGTGCTTGAGCCGGAATAGTAGGCACAGCCTTAAGCCTGCTTATTCGAGCAGAACTAAGCCAACCAGGCGCCCTCCTTGGAGACGACCAGATTTATAATGTAATTGTTACGGCACATGCTTTTGTAATAATTTTCTTTATAGTAATGCCAATTATGATTGGAGGATTTGGAAACTGACTAATTCCACTAATGATCGGAGCCCCAGATATGGCATTCCCTCGAATGAATAATATGAGTTTTTGACTCCTCCCTCCCTCTTTCCTTCTCCTTCTTGCTTCTTCTGGGGTAGAAGCTGGTGCCGGTACTGGATGAACAGTTTACCCCCCACTAGCTGGAAACTTAGCACACGCGGGGGCATCTGTTGATTTAACCATTTTCTCCCTACATCTGGCAGGAATTTCCTCAATCCTCGGGGCCATTAATTTCATCACAACCATTATTAACATGAAACCGCCAGCTATTTCCCAATACCAGACTCCCCTGTTCGTATGAGCCGTACTAATTACTGCTGTTCTGCTTCTCCTTTCTCTCCCAGTACTTGCTGCTGGAATTACAATGCTCCTGACAGACCGAAACCTAAATACCACGTTCTTCGACCCAGCAGGAGGAGGAGACCCAATTCTTTATCAACACCTCTTCTGATTCTTCGGCCACCCAGAAGTATATATTCTGATTCTCCCAGGGTTCGGTATAATCTCACACATTGTTGCTTATTATTCTGGTAAAAAAGAACCTTTCGGCTACATGGGTATGGTATGGGCTATGATAGCAATCGGCCTTCTAGGCTTTATTGTATGAGCCCATCACATGTTTACAGTCGGGATGGACGTAGACACTCGTGCCTATTTTACATCCGCTACTATGATTATTGCAATTCCGACCGGTGTAAAAGTCTTTAGCTGACTGGCAACCCTTCATGGAGGCTCAATCAAATGAGAAACACCCCTTCTATGAGCCCTTGGCTTCATCTTCCTCTTTACAGTAGGAGGCTTAACAGGTATCGTTCTAGCCAACTCCTCTCTGGACATTGTCCTGCATGATACATACTACGTAGTAGCCCACTTCCATTATGTCCTATCAATAGGAGCTGTATTTGCCATTGTTGCCGCCTTTGTACACTGATTCCCCCTATTCTCAGGCTACACCCTTCATAGCACTTGAACAAAAATTCACTTCGGAATTATGTTCGTAGGGGTCAACCTAACCTTCTTCCCCCAACACTTCCTTGGTTTAGCTGGAATGCCTCGACGGTACTCTGACTACCCAGACGCCTACACCCTATGAAATACAGTCTCCTCTATTGGTTCCCTAATTTCCCTCGTGGCAGTAATCATGTTCTTATTTATTATCTGAGAAGCATTTGCTGCCAAACGTGAAGTCCTTTCAGTGGAACTCACCATGACCAATGTGGAGTGACTGCACGGCTGCCCTCCCCCTTATCATACATTCGAGGAGCCTGCATTTGTCCAAGTTCAATCAAACTAATCGAGAAAGGGAGGAATTGAACCCCCGTGGGCTGGTTTCAAGCCAACCACATAACCACTCTGTCACTTTCTTCATAAGACACTAGTAAAATGCTATAACACTGCCTTGTCAAGGCAGAATCGTGGGTTAAACCCCCGCGTGTCTTGAATAAATAATGGCACATCCCTCACAACTAGGATTTCAAGATGCAGCTTCACCTGTTATAGAAGAACTTCTTCATTTCCATGACCACGCCTTAATGATCGTTTTCCTAATTAGTACACTAGTACTTTACATTATTGTGGCCATAGTCTCCACCAAACTTACCAATAAATATATCCTGGACTCCCAGGAAATTGAAATTATCTGAACCGTTCTCCCAGCAGTTATTCTTATTCTAATTGCCCTCCCCTCTCTTCGCATCCTCTACCTTATGGACGAGATTAACGACCCCCACCTTACAATCAAAGCCATGGGCCACCAATGATACTGAAGCTATGAATATACCGACTACGAAGACCTTGGATTCGATTCATACATAATCCCCACACAAGATCTTACCCCTGGCCAATTCCGCCTTCTAGAAGCTGACCATCGAATAGTAATTCCAGTTGAATCCCCCATCCGAGTCCTAGTTTCTGCCGAAGACGTACTCCACTCCTGAGCAGTCCCAGCTCTAGGTGTTAAAATAGACGCAGTCCCCGGCCGTCTAAACCAAACAGCCTTTATCGCATCCCGACCAGGAGTCTTCTATGGACAATGCTCTGAAATCTGCGGAGCCAATCATAGCTTCATACCTATTGTAGTCGAAGCAGTCCCGCTAGAACACTTTGAAAATTGATCATCCCTAATACTTGAAGACGCTTCGCTAAGAAGCTAAACAGGGCCGTAGCGTTAGCCTTTTAAGCTAAAGACTGGTGACTCCCGACCACCCTTAGTGACATGCCTCAACTCAATCCCGCGCCTTGATTTGCTATTCTAGTCTTTTCCTGACTAGTCTTCCTGACAATTCTTCCTCCAAAAGTTATAGCCCACACCTTCCCAAACGAGCCAACCCCTCAAAGCACACAAAAACCCAAAACAGAGCCCTGAACCTGACCATGGCATTAAGCTTTTTCGACCAATTTATGAGCCCCTCGTACTTAGGAGTCCCCCTAATAGCCCTCGCCCTCAGCCTCCCCTGAATTCTCTTCCCAACTCCCTCCGCCCGATGACTAAACAATCGAATGATGACACTCCAAAATTGATTTATCAACCGATTTACTCAACAACTTCTCCTACCATTAAACCCAGGAGGTCACAAATGAGCCCTTATCCTAACCTCCCTTATACTATTCCTCATTACCCTTAACATGCTTGGACTCCTTCCCTACACCTTTACCCCCACTACACAACTGTCCCTCAATATGGGCCTTGCAGTTCCCCTTTGATTAGCAACAGTTATTATTGGAATGCGAAATCAACCAACAATTGCCTTAGGACATCTCCTACCAGAAGGTACCCCCACCCTTCTAATCCCTGTCCTAATTATTATCGAAACAATTAGCCTATTTATTCGTCCATTAGCCTTAGGAGTACGGCTAACAGCTAACCTTACCGCCGGCCACCTCCTAATTCAACTAATTGCTACAGCCGCATTCGTACTGCTACCTTTGATACCTACTGTTGCCATCCTTACAGCAGCCTTGCTATTCCTACTAACCCTATTAGAAGTTGCCGTAGCAATAATTCAAGCCTACGTCTTTGTTCTCCTCTTAAGCCTCTACCTACAAGAAAACGTCTAATGGCCCACCAAGCACACGCATACCACATAGTTGACCCCAGCCCCTGACCACTAACAGGCGCAGTTGCCGCCCTATTAATAACATCAGGTCTCGCAATTTGATTCCACTTTCACTCCACAACACTGATAATACTTGGAACAGCACTCCTCCTCCTTACAATATATCAATGATGGCGAGACATCGTACGAGAAGGCACCTTCCAAGGACACCACACTCCCCCAGTTCAAAAAGGACTTCGATATGGTATGATCCTTTTCATTACCTCAGAAGTTTTCTTTTTTCTAGGATTTTTCTGAGCCTTCTACCACGCAAGCCTAGCACCTACACCTGAATTAGGAGGCTGCTGACCTCCCACAGGCATCACCCCTCTAGACCCATTCGAAGTGCCCCTACTCAACACCGCTGTTTTACTTGCCTCAGGAGTAACAGTTACCTGAGCCCACCATAGCATTATAGAAGGTGAACGAAAACAGGCAATCCAATCCCTGCTTCTAACAATCCTCCTTGGCTTCTACTTCACCTTCCTTCAAGGCATGGAATACTATGAAGCCCCCTTCACAATTGCAGACGGAGTCTACGGCTCTACATTCTTTGTAGCAACCGGCTTCCACGGACTACACGTCATCATTGGTTCCACATTTCTAGCCATTTGCTTGCTCCGTCAAGTTCAATACCATTTCACGTCCGAGCATCACTTCGGATTCGAAGCAGCTGCCTGATACTGACATTTCGTAGACGTTGTTTGACTATTCCTATACATCTCCATCTACTGATGAGGCTCATAATCTTTCTAGTACTAAAGTTAGTATTAGTGACTTCCAATCACCAGGTCTTGGTTAAAATCCAAGGAAAGATAATGAATTTAGTCACAACAATCATTACCATCGCCATTGTGCTCTCCGTCATTCTAGCCATTGTCTCCTTCTGACTCCCTCAGATAAGCCCGGACCACGAAAAGCTCTCCCCCTATGAATGCGGTTTTGACCCCCTTGGTTCAGCTCGACTGCCCTTCTCCCTCCGATTCTTCCTCGTTGCCATTCTTTTTCTCCTCTTTGACCTAGAAATTGCCCTCCTTCTTCCACTTCCCTGAGGGGACCAACTGTCATCCCCCTTAATCACCTTCCTCTGAGCCTCAGCCGTCCTTGTCCTTCTTACTTTAGGCCTAATTTATGAATGACTTCAAGGCGGCTTAGAATGAGCCGAGTAGGCAATTAGTCTAAGAAAAACATTTGATTTCGGCTCAAAAACTTGTGGTTAAAGTCCACAATCGCCTAATGACCCCCGTTCACTTCACTTTTTCATCAGCCTTTATACTAGGGTTAACAGGCCTGGCATTCCATCGAACCCACCTTCTCTCAGCTCTCCTATGTTTAGAAGGGATAATACTTTCTCTATTTATTGCCCTCTCTCTATGGACCCTGCAACTAAACACTACTAGTTTTTCAGCTTCACCTATGCTTCTACTGGCATTCTCAGCTTGTGAAGCAAGCGCAGGACTTGCTTTACTAGTAGCCACCGCCCGCACCCACGGAACCGACCGCCTACAAAGCCTAAACCTCCTACAATGCTAAAAATCCTTATTCCAACCCTGATACTCGTCCCAACAGCCTGAATAACCCCTGCCAAATGACTATGGCCCACAACCCTCATACACAGCCTAGTAATTGCACTAGCCAGCCTTACCTGATTAAAAAATTTATCAGAAACAGGGTGATCCTCCCTTAATCCTTATATAGCAACAGACCCTCTCTCCACCCCTCTTTTAGTCCTCACCTGCTGACTATTACCCCTAATAATTCTCGCCAGCCAAAATCACACAAACCTCGAACCCATTAACCGACAACGAATATACATTACACTCCTAACATCCTTACAAATCTTCCTAATTATAGCTTTTGGCGCTACAGAGATTATTATGTTTTATGTTATATTTGAAGCCACTCTCATCCCAACACTAATCCTTATCACCCGATGAGGTAACCAAACAGAACGACTTAACGCAGGCACCTACTTCCTATTCTATACACTAGCAGGCTCATTACCCCTTCTTGTTGCACTGCTGCTCCTCCAAAATAGCACAGGGACCCTTTCCCTATTAACCCTCCAGTACTCCAACCCCGCCCACCTCGTTACTTACGCAGATAAATTATGATGAGCAAGCTGTCTACTGGCATTCCTAGTAAAAATACCACTCTATGGAGTTCACCTTTGACTCCCTAAAGCACACGTTGAGGCCCCAGTTGCAGGCTCCATAATTCTTGCTGCCGTACTCCTAAAGCTTGGAGGTTACGGAATGATACGAATACTAGTTATACTAGAACCACTTACAAAAGAATTAAGCTACCCATTTATTATCTTTGCCCTCTGAGGAGTAATTATAACAGGCTCTATCTGTCTACGTCAGACAGACCTAAAATCCCTCATCGCTTACTCCTCAGTAAGCCATATGGGCCTCGTAGTAGGAGGAATCCTCATTCAAACACCCTGAGGCTTTACTGGAGCCCTTATCCTTATAATTGCACACGGCCTAACATCCTCTGCCCTATTCTGCCTAGCAAATACTAACTATGAACGTACACACAGCCGAACCATAGTGCTAGCACGAGGACTACAAATGGCCCTCCCACTAATAACAACATGATGATTCATCGCCAGCCTTGCTAACCTAGCCCTCCCCCCTCTACCAAACCTTATAGGTGAACTAATAATTATTACCTCGCTATTTAACTGATCCTGATGAACCCTTGCTTTAACGGGGGCCGGAACTCTAATTACCGCAGGTTATTCACTCTATATATTCCTCATAACTCAACGAGGCCCACTTCCAGCACACATTATTGCTCTAGACCCCTCCCACTCTCGAGAACACCTATTAATAGCCCTACACCTCCTCCCCCTAATCCTATTAATCCTCAAGCCCGAATTAATTTGAGGGTGGGCCGCTTGTAGATATAGTTTAACAAAAACGTTAGATTGTGATTCTAAAAACAGAGGTTAAAACCCCCTTATCCACCGAGAGAGGCTCGCTAGCAACGAAGACTGCTAATCTTCGCCACCTTGGTTGAACCCCTGGGCTCACTCGAACCGCTCCTAAAGGATAACAGCTCATCCGTTGGTCTTAGGAACCAAAAACTCTTGGTGCAAATCCAAGTAGCAGCTATGCACCCCACTTCACTTATAATGACGTCGAGCTTGATCATTATTTTTACACTCTTAGCATATCCTGTGCTCACAACCCTAAGTCCCCGCCCCCGAGAAGCCGACTGAGCTCTTTCTCAAGTTAAAACAGCAGTAAAACTGGCTTTCTTCGTTAGCCTCCTCCCTCTATTCCTGTTTCTCAATGAAGGCGCAGAAACAATTATTACCAACTGAAACTGAATAAATACAATAACCTTCGACGTAAATATTAGTTTCAAGTTTGACCACTATTCAATCATCTTTACCCCAATTGCCCTATACGTAACTTGATCAATTCTTGAATTCGCATCATGATATATGCATGCAGACCCCTTCATAAACCGATTCTTTAAATACCTTCTTATCTTCCTTATCGCTATAATTATTCTAGTTACAGCTAACAACATATTTCAAATCTTTATCGGCTGAGAAGGTGTAGGAATTATGTCGTTCCTCCTCATCGGCTGATGATACGGACGGGCAGACGCAAACACCGCCGCCCTCCAAGCAGTCCTATACAACCGAGTTGGAGACATTGGATTAATTTTCGCCATAGCATGAATAGCAACAAACCTTAACTCATGAGAAATACAACAAATATTTGCAACCGCCAAAAACTTTGACCTTACCTTCCCTCTTCTTGGGCTAATTATTGCTGCCACTGGTAAGTCAGCCCAATTTGGACTACACCCGTGACTTCCCTCTGCCATGGAGGGTCCTACACCGGTCTCTGCCCTACTACATTCTAGCACGATGGTTGTTGCAGGTATTTTTCTCCTTGTCCGAATGAGCCCTTTGATAGAAAACAATCAAACAGCTCTAACCACCTGCCTATGCCTAGGAGCCCTAACCACCCTATTCACCGCCACTTGTGCCCTCACCCAAAATGACATCAAAAAAATTGTTGCCTTCTCCACATCAAGCCAACTAGGCCTGATAATAGTAACTATTGGACTCAACCAACCCCAACTTGCCTTTCTCCATATCTGCACACACGCTTTCTTCAAAGCAATACTCTTCTTGTGTTCCGGCTCAATTATCCACAGCCTTAACGACGAGCAAGACATTCGAAAAATAGGAGGAATACACCATCTCACCCCCTTCACATCTTCCTGCTTCACTATTGGTAGCTTGGCCCTCACAGGCACCCCCTTCCTAGCAGGCTTCTTCTCCAAAGACGCCATCATTGAAGCACTAAACACATCTCACCTTAACGCCTGAGCCCTTACCTTAACACTTTTAGCCACTTCCTTTACAGCTATCTACAGTCTCCGTGTTGTTTTCTTCGTGGCCATGGGCCACCCCCGATTTAATTCACTCTCCCCTATCAACGAAAACAATCCAGCAGTAATTAACCCAATCAAACGACTAGCCTGAGGAAGTATCGTTGCCGGCCTCTTAATTACCTCAAACATTATTCCCTTAAAAACACCCGTAATATCTATACCCCCTCTGCTGAAACTGGCTGCCTTAGCCGTCACCATTCTCGGCCTACTTCTAGCCTTAGAACTAGCATCCCTGACAAGTAAACAATACAAACCCACCCCTCAACTAACCCCCCACCACTTCTCCAATATACTAGGCTTCTTCCCAGCAATTATTCACCGTCTCACACCCAAATTAAACCTTACCTTAGGCCAAACAATTGCCAGTCAAATAATTGACCAAACCTGACTAGAAAAGACAGGCCCCAAAGCCGTAGCCTCCTCTAACCTGCCCTTAATTACGACAGCAAGTAATGCCCAACAAGGAATAATCAAAACCTACCTCACCTTCTTCCTCCTAACCCTGGCCCTTGCAACACTTGTGTTTGTACTTTAAACTGCCCGAAGCGTACCTCGACTTAGACCCCGCGTTAACTCTAACACAACAAACAAAGTGAGAAGAAGCACTCACGCACTAATAACTAGCATCCCCCCTCCTAACGAATACATCAGTGCAACCCCTCCAGTATCTCCTCGAAGCACAGAAAACTCACCAAGCTCATCCACGGATACTCAAGAAGACTCATACCACCCACCCCAGAATAAACCAGAAATTAAAGCCACCCCTACCGCATATATTAGTATGTACGCCGCAACAGGTCGGCTCCCCAAACTCTCGGGATATGGTTCAGCAGCAAGAGCTGCTGAATACGCAAATACAACCAACATCCCTCCCAAGTAAATTAAAAATAAAACCAGTGATAAAAAAGAACCCCCATGGCCCACTAACACACCACACCCTAAGCCCGCTACCACTACCAACCCTAAAGCAGCGAAATAGGGAGAAGGGTTAGAAGCAACTGCAACTAAACCTAGCACTAAACCAAATAAAAACAAAGACATAATATAAGTCATAATTCCTGCCAGGATTTTAACCAGGACTAATGGCTTGAAAAACCACCGTTGTTATTCAACTACAAGAACCCTAATGGCAAGCCTCCGCAAAACCCACCCCCTACTAAAAATTGCTAATAACGCATTAGTTGACCTCCCAGCCCCCTCCAATATCTCAGTTTGATGAAACTTCGGCTCGCTTCTGGGCCTCTGCTTAATCATTCAGATTCTCACAGGACTATTCCTTGCTATGCACTACACCTCAGACATTGCCACAGCTTTCTCATCTGTCGCACACATTTGCCGAGATGTAAATTACGGATGACTTATCCGAAATATGCACGCTAACGGAGCATCTTTCTTCTTCATCTGCATCTACCTACATATCGGCCGAGGACTTTACTACGGCTCCTACCTCTACAAAGAAACATGAAACATCGGAGTTGTCCTCCTCCTCCTAGTAATAATGACTGCCTTCGTAGGCTACGTACTCCCCTGAGGACAGATGTCATTTTGAGGAGCTACCGTCATTACCAACCTCCTCTCCGCCGTCCCCTATGTTGGTAACACACTAGTTCAATGAATCTGGGGCGGCTTTTCAGTAGACAACGCCACTCTCACTCGCTTTTTCGCCTTCCACTTCCTATTCCCCTTTGTTATTGCAGCCGCAACTATAATCCACCTGCTCTTCCTACACGAAACAGGATCAAACAATCCCCTAGGCCTAAACTCAGACGTAGACAAAATTTCGTTTCACCCCTACTTCTCGTATAAAGACCTCCTAGGATTTGCAGCCGTCCTCATTGCACTTACCTCATTAGCACTGTTTGCACCCAATCTTCTAGGAGACCCCGACAACTTCACCCCCGCTAACCCCCTTGTGACTCCCCCACACATTAAGCCTGAGTGATACTTCTTATTTGCATACGCCATTCTCCGCTCAATCCCAAACAAACTGGGAGGAGTTCTAGCACTACTAGCCTCTATCCTAGTACTTATAGTTGTGCCCATCCTCCACACATCAAAACAACGAGGCCTAACATTTCGACCCCTAACTCAATTCTTATTCTGGACACTTATTGCAAACGTCGCCATTCTTACTTGAATTGGAGGCATACCTGTCGAACACCCATTCATCATCATTGGTCAAATCGCCTCCCTCTTGTACTTCTTCCTATTTCTAGTTATTACTCCACTAGCAGGTTGATTAGAAAACAAAGCTCTCGGATGGCTTTAGCACTAGTAGCTCAGTTTCAGAGCGCCGGTCTTGTAAACCGGACGCCAGGGGTTAAAGTCCCCTCTACTGCTCAAAGAGAAGGGATTTTAACCCCTACCACTAACTCCCAAAGCTAGTATTCTTAATTAAACTACTCTTTGACTATGCATAGTATGTATTAACACCATTATACTATATTAACCATATCACTGGTAGTCAGGTACATAAATTTTTTAATAACCATTATAGGGTTTAACCATTCATACATCACCATATCAACTAAGGGTTCCGCGAACCCCCCTACTAAATCTATGACAATTCTATTAAATCACGTATGGGCGACATTTAAGACCTAACACTTATACTCCATAAGTCAAGATATACCAGGACTCAAAATTATATCCGTTCCTCAGATTCTTAATGTAGTAAGAACCGACCATCAGTTGATTTCTTAATGCCAACGGCTCATGAAGGTGAGGTGCAATTATTGTGGGGGTAACACTTAGTGAATTATTCCTGGCATTTGGTTCCTATTTCAGGGCCATTAATTGATATTACTCCTCACACTTTCATCGACGCTTGCATAAGTTAATGGTGAAGTACATCCCCGGGACACCCACCATGCCGGGCGTTCTCTCCAGTGGGTGGCTGGTTCTTTTTTTTTGGTTTCCTTTCAATTGACATTTCACAGTGCATACAGATTTAATCAATAGGGTTGAACATTTCCTTGCCCGCATCGGAAATAGTATTCGTGGTGAAAAGATATTCTATAAAGAATTGCATATCAGGATATCAAGAGCATAATTAATAATATTACTCGAGGAATATCTAAGATGCCCCCTGGGGCTTTTGCGCGTAAAACCCCCCTACCCCCCTATACTCCTGAGATCATTAACACTCCTGAAAACCCCCCGTAAACAGGAAAACCCCTAGTAGCATATTTTAAAGCCCAAAGTGTATCTATTTACACTATTTAAATAATGCACAT